ATGTGCAATATTGCAATAGTGTAATATACACATCAAACAATATACATATAATAATCATGTCTGTACATATTAAGTGCGAAAATCACTTCTAGAGCTTTTCCTGTTTCCGGGGGGTTTACAGGAGTCTTAAAGATCTCAGGAGTTTNGGGGGGGTAGGGGGGGTTTAACGCGCAGAAACCGGGGGTGATAATAGGAAAGTTAGGAGAAAATTAAATATCTGATTAAACTTTATGCTCTTGATATCAGTTATGCAATTCTTCTATCACATCCCAATATCACGCATACTATTTCCATTAAGCAAGGAAAATGTTCAACCTTGTCTGTCATTTCTGTATGCACTCTGAGATGTCAAATGAAAGGAAAAAAAAAAAAGAGAACCCCCCACACGCTGGAAAGAACGCCCGGCATGGTGGGTAACGAGGAGTATGTATTACCACCATTAACTTATGCAAGCGTCAATGAAAGTATGGGGAATTATAACAATCATTGACCCTGAAGTAGGAACCAGATGCCAGGAATAATTCACTAAGTGAAACCCCCACAAATAATTGTCCCTCACCTTCAAGAACCGTTAACATTTAGGAATCAACTGATGGTGGGCTCTTACTACATTAAATATTGTTAATGAATAGGATGGTGGGTACTTGGTATATCTTGACTATGTGAGAGGTGTGATCGGTCTTAAACTATCGTTCAGTGGAGAAATAAATTGTATTGGAATATATCAGTTATGGTTTATGTACCCCTTAGTTATAATGTACATAGCAAATATGTGGGGAACAATTCTATGTCCCCGTAAATTTTATGAATTTATATATAGGATATGTTTGATATAGAATAATGGTGATAATACATATATGCACTGCGTTTACATCGAGGGCAGAGCTCGGCAAGGAATAGTCTAAGTTAGGATCCTAGCTTTGGGAGCTAGGGGTAGGGGTTAAAATCCCCTTTCTTTGAAGCAGTAGGAAGGACTTTAACCTTCGACGTCCGGTTTACAAGACCGGCGCTCTGGCGCTGAGCTACTAATGCAGCGTCATTCAAGGATTTTGTTTTCTAATCAGCCGGTGAGGGGGGCGAGGACGAGAAAAAGGAAGAAGTAGAGGAAAGATGCAATTTGCCCGATGATAACGAAGGGATGTTCAACGGGTATACCTCCGATTCAGGTGAGGATGGCCACATCTGCAATTAGAAGCCAGAAGAGAAATTGTGTTATAGGGCGGAAGGTTAGGCCTCGTTGTTTAGAGGTGTGGAGAATGGGTACAACTATTAAGACAAGGATTGAAAACAGAAGGGCGAGAACGCCCCCCAGTTTGTTTGGGATTGAGCGGAGGATGGCATAGGCAAATAGGAAATACCATTCAGGCTTGATGTGGGGCGGGGTGACTAGTGGGTTTGCAGGGGTGAAGTTGTCGGGGTCTCCGAGCAGGTTAGGGGAGAAAAGGGCTAGGGCGATGAGGGTAATTAAAAGGACTGCAAAACCTAGTAGGTCCTTATAGGAGAAGTAAGGGTGAAAAGAGATTTTATCGGAGTCTGAGTTGAGGCCTGCGGGGTTGTTAGATCCGGTTTCGTGTAGAAAAATAAGGTGAACTATTGTTGCAGCTGCAATGACGAAGGGAAGGAGGAAGTGAAAGGCGAAAAAGCGGGTGAGGGTGGCATTGTCTACGGAGAACCCGCCTCAAATTCATTGAACTAAAGAATTGCCGATGTAAGGGACTGCGGAAAGAAGATTTGTAATGACAGTGGCGCCTCAGAATGATATTTGCCCTCAGGGTAGGACGTAGCCTACGAAAGCTGTTATTATAGTTAAAAGGAGGAGGATTACTCCGATATTTCAGGTTTCTTTATATAAATAGGAGCCATAGTATAAGCCTCGGCCAATGTGGAGGTAAAGACAAATGAAGAAGAAAGATGCGCCGTTAGCGTGCATATTTCGGATGAGTCAGCCGTAGTTGACGTCGCGGCAGATGTGGGCAACGGAGGAAAAGGCGGTGGCGATGTCGGAGGTGTAGTGTATGGCTAGAAAGAGACCTGTTAGAATTTGGGTGGCGAGACAGAGTCCTAGTAGGGACCCAAAGTTTCATCAAACGGAGATGTTTGAAGGGGCTGGGAGGTCAACTAGTGCGTCGTTTGCAATTTTTAGGAGGGGATGGGTTTTTCGGAGGTTGGCCATTATTGTTTTTGTAGTTGAATAACAACGGTGGTTTTTCAAGTCATTAGTCCTGGTTAAAATCCTGGCAGAAACTATGGTTTACATTATGTTTATCTTTTTATTAGGGCTAGTGCTGGGACTTGCAGCGGTTGCTTCTAACCCCTCGCCGTATTTTGCGGCGTTGGGGTTAGTTGCGGTAGCAGGTATGGGGTGTGGGGTGTTGGTGGGGCACGGAGGGTCTTTTTTATCCTTAATTCTATTCTTGATCTATTTGGGGGGAATATTAGTAGTGTTTGCATATTCGGCAGCGTTAGCTGCTGAGCCTTATCCGGAGGGGTGAGGGAGTTGGCCCGTTTTAGGGGTAATGGTGGCTTATGTCTTAGGGGTGTGTGCGGCAGCGGGGTTATTTTGAGGGGGGTGATATGAGGGGGCTTGAGTTTCAGCTGACGAGTTTGCTGAGTTTTCGGTTTTTCGGGGGGATATTGGAGGGGTAGCTTTAATATATTCGGCTGGTGGGGGTGTTTTGGTAATAGGGGCTTGAGTGTTGTTGTTAACGTTGTTTGTGGTGTTGGAGTTAACACGGGGTTTAAGTCGGGGGGCTCTTCGAGCTGTTTAATAAAGCAATAGTAGAAGAGCTAGGCCGAAGGTGAAGAAGAAGAGGGAGAGATAGGTTTTGATTATGCCTTGTTGAATGTTGTTGGTTGTTGTGATTAAAGGGAGGCTGAGGGAGGCAGTTGCTTTTGGGCCAACTTTTTCTAGTCATGTTTGGTCGACCGTTTGGGAGGCGATGGCTTGCCCTAGAGTCAGGTTTAGTTTGGGGGCGAGGCGGTGGATAATTATTGGAAAAAATCCTAGTATATTAGAAAAATGATGGGGGGCGAGCTTTGGAGTTGGGTTGTATTGTTTATTGGTAAGGGAGGCAAGTTCTAGTGCGGTAAGAAGGCCAATAATAGTAACTATGAGGGCGGCAGTTTTGAGAAGAAAGGGTATGGACATAACTGGCGTTTTTAGAGGGGTAATGTTGGAGGTGATTAGGAGGCCGGCGATCACACTTCCTCAGGCTAGGCGTTTGACAGGGTTAATAACTGTTGAATTATTTTCGTTAATAGGGGAAAGTGGGTTGAAGCGGGGGTGTCCTATTGAGACAAAGAAAATAATTCGGAGGCTGTAGATAGCGGTGAAGGAAGTGGCTAGAAGGGTGAGGAAGAGGGCTCAGGCGTTTAGGTAAGATGTGTTTAGGGCTTCAATAATAGCATCTTTTGAAAAGAAGCCTGCTAAGAAGGGGGTCGCTGTGAGAGCCAGACTTCCGATGGTTAAACAGGAAGATGTAAAGGGGGTCAGGTGGTGTATGCCTCCTATTTTTCGGATGTCTTGTTCGTCGTTTAGGCTGTGGATAATAGACCCTGAGCAGAGGAAGAGTATAGCTTTAAAGAATGCGTGGGTACAGATGTGAAGGAAGGCAAGTTGGGGCTGGTTAAGTCCAATTGTAACCATTATTAGCCCTAGTTGGCTTGATGTTGAGAAAGCAACAATTTTTTTGATGTCATTCTGGGTGAGGGCGCAGGTTGCGGTAAATAGTGTAGTGAGGGCTCCTAGGCAAAGGCAAATGGTCAGGGCAGTTTGGTTGTTTTCTAGCATGGGGCTTATACGGATGAGGAGAAAAATGCCTGCTACGACTATGGTGCTTGAGTGCAGTAGGGCAGAGACCGGTGTAGGACCTTCTATGGCAGAGGGAAGCCATGGATGGAGGCCGAATTGGGCGGATTTGCCGGTAGCAGCAATAATAAGGCCAATAAGGGGGTAAGTCAGGTCAAAGTCTTTGGATAATGTAAATATTTGTTGTATTTCTCAAGAGTTAAGGGAGGTCGCAATTCAAGCTATAGCAAAAATTAAGCCAATATCACCAACTCGGTTGTAGATTACTGCCTGAAGGGCAGCGGTGTTTGCGTCTGTGCGGCCGTATCATCAGCCAATAAGAAGAAAAGACATAATTCCGACTCCTTCTCATCCGATAAATAGTTGGAACATATTATTTGCGGTTACAAGGATAATTATGGCAATGAGGAAAATTAGTAAGTACTTAAAGAATCGATTTATGTATGGATCGGCGTGTATATATCAGGAGGCAAATTCTAGGATTGATCACGTGACATATAGGGCGACGGGGGTGAAGATGACTGAATAAATATCAAATTTGAGACTGATATTGATGTCAAAAGTATGGGTGTTTATTCAAGCGCAGCTGGTAATAATTGTTTCTGCACCTTCATTGAGGAAAAGGCAGAGGGGAAGGATGCTAGTAAAGAAGGCTCACTTTACTGCTGTTTTAACTTGGGCTAGGGCTCAGTTGGGGGGAAGGGGGCGCGGAGAAAAGGAGGTGAAAACTGGAAATGTAAGAAGTAAAAAAATGAGAATTAGGCTGGTGGTTATTATGACTGGGGTGAGGTGCATAGCTGCTACTTGGATTTGCACCAAGAGTTTTTGGTTCCTAAGACCAACGGATGAGCTGTTATCCTTTAGAAGCGGGGCGAGTGAGCTTAGGAGTTTAACCCAAGGGGCAAAAATTAGCAGTCTTTGTTGTTTTCAACCTCTCTCGGTGGATAAGAGGGTTTTAACCTCTGTTTTTAGAATCACAATCTAATGTTTTTGTTAAACTATATCTACAGGTAGTCCAGCCTCAGATTAATTCGGGCTTGGAGATTAGAAGAATTAGGGGGAGGAGATGAAGGGTCAGGAGTAGGTGTTCTCGGGAGTGTGTTGGGTCGAGGGAAATAATATGTGCTGGCAGGGGTCCTCGCTGTGTTATGAGGAACATGTATAAGGAGTAGCCTGCAGTAATGAGGGTTCCAGCTCCGGTAAGTGCAATTGTTCATCAGGATCAGTGGAATAGGGAGGTAATAATTATTAGTTCCCCTATTAAATTTGGAAGAGGGGGAAGGGCAAGGTTTGCAAGGCTGGCAATGAATCATCATGCGGTTATTAGGGGTAAAACCATTTGAAGTCCTCGGGCTAAAACCATAGTCCGGCTGTGTGTGCGTTCGTAATTTGTGTTGGCTAGACAGAAGAGGGCGGAGGAAGTCAGGCCGTGTGCGATTATTAGAATAAGGGCGCCTGTAAAGCCTCAGGGGGTTTGGATTAGAATGCCTGCTGCAACGAGGCCTATGTGGCTTACTGAGGAGTAAGCAATTAGTGACTTTAAATCTGTTTGGCGTAAACAGATGGAGCCTGTTATAATTACCCCTCAGAGGGCAAAAATAATAAAGGGGTAGCTGAGTTCCTTGGTGAGGGGCTCTAGTATAATTATTATGCGTATCATTCCGTAGCCTCCAAGTTTCAGTAAAACTGCGGCTAGTACTATGGAGCCGGCGATTGGGGCTTCAACGTGTGCTTTGGGAAGTCAAAGATGGGCTCCATAAAGGGGTATTTTTACTAGAAAGGCGAGTAAGCACCCGGCCCATCATAGCTTGTCAGCGAAAGAGAAAAGTTGTATGGAAGGGGCATATTGTAGTGTCAGGAGGGACAGGGTTCCAGTACTGTTTTGGAGAAGTAAGAGGGCGACGAGTAGGGGGAGGGACCCTGCTAGTGTATAAAATAGAAAGTAAGTGCCCGCGTTTAGTCGTTCTGTCTGATTTCCTCAGCGAGTAATAATTACTAGGGTTGGAATGAGGGTGGCTTCAAATATAATATAAAACATAATTACTTCGGTTGCACTGAAGGCTATAATGAGAAAAATTTGTAGGGATGTAAGGAGAGTAATGTAGGTTCGCTGGCGGGAGAAAGGTTCAGATGCTGTATGATTTTGGCTTGCAAGAATTATTAAAGGGAGGAGCCAGCAGGTTAGTGCAAGGAGGGGGGTGGAGAGGGGGTCTGTTGCCATGTAAGGGCCAAGGAAGGACCAGCCTGATTCTGCGGACGACTTTAGTCAGGTTAAGCTAATTAAGGAAATAATTAAACTGTAAGAAAGGGCGGTGGACCAGAGGTGTTTGGCTGGGATAGCCCAAATAGTGGGGATAAGCATGATAGTGGGGAGGAGGATTTTTAGCATTGTAGAAGATTTAGGCTTTGGAGTCGGTCTGTCCCGTGGGTGCGGGCAGTAGCGACGAGTAGTGCGAGACCGGCCCCTGCTTCACAGGCTGAAAAAGCCAGGAGAAGTATGGGGGAGGCTGAAAAGCTAGTGGAGTTAAGCTGAAGGGTCCATATGGAGAGAGCAATAAAGAGAGAGAGTATTATTCCTTCTAAACAGAGGAGGGCGGAAAGAAGGTGAGTTCGGTGGAATGCTAGGCCTGCTAGGCCTAGCAGAAAGGTTGAGGAAAAAGCGAAGTGTGTAGGAGTCATTAAGCGGTTGTGGACTTTAACCACAAGTTCTTGAGCCGAAATCAAGGGTTTTTCTTAAACTAACAGCCTACTCAGCTCATTCTAGGCCGCCTTGAATTCATTCATAAATTAGGCCGAGGGTTAATAAGATAAGAACAGTAAAGGCTCAGGTAAATGTTATGAGGGGGGAGGAGAGTTGGTCCCCTCAGGGGAGGGGGAGCAGAAGCGCGATTTCTAAGTCAAAGAGGAGGAAGAGGATTGCGACGAGGAAGAAGCGGAGGGAGAAGGGCAGGCGCGCAGACCCTAGGGGGTCGAAGCCACACTCATAGGGGGAAAGTTTTTCATGGTCAGGGGTTATTTGGGGGAGTCAAAAGGAAACAATGGCGAGAATAGTAGAGAGGGCAATAGAAATAAAAAGTATTGTTGTGATTAAATTCATTATCTTTCCTTGGGGTTTAACCAAGGCTAAGTGATTGGAAGTCACGTGTACTAGCTTTAATACTAGAAAGATATGAGCCTCATCAGTAAATTGAGATGTATAGGAATAGTCAAACAACGTCTACGAAGTGTCAGTATCAGGCAGCTGCTTCAAAGCCAAAGTGGTGGTCGGATGTAAAATGATATAGGACTTGTCGTAGAAGGCAGATGGCTAGGAAGGTTGAACCAATAATTACGTGGAGCCCATGGAAGCCAGTTGCTACGAAGAAGGTGGAGCCATATACTCCGTCTGCAATTGTAAATGGGGCTTCGTAGTACTCTATGGCTTGAAGGAAGGTAAAATAGAAGCCTAGGAGAATGGTTAGGGCGAGGGATTGGATTGCTTCTTTTCGATGGCCTTCTATGATGCTATGGTGTGCTCAGGTAACTGTTACTCCTGAGGCTAGCAGGACGGCTGTGTTGAGTAGTGGCACTTCAAAGGGGTCCAGAGGGGTGATCCCTGTAGGGGGCCAACAGCCGCCTAGTTCAGGAGTGGGGGCAAGGCTGGCGTGATAGAAGGCCCAGAAGAAGCCTAGAAAGAAAAAAACTTCTGAGGTAATAAAGAGGATTATTCCGTACCGGAGGCCTTTTTGAACAGGAGGGGTGTGGTGTCCTTGGAATGTTCCTTCTCGGATGATATCTCGTCATCATTGATATATAGTTAGGAGAAGCAGAATTAGGCCTAGGGCCAATAGGGTTATATCATGGAAGTGCATTCAGATTGCTAAACCGGATGTTAGGAGAAGGGCGCCTACTGCGCCTGTTAGGGGTCATGGGCTGGGGTCAACTATGTGATATGCGTGTACTTGATGGGCCATTAAACGTTTTCTTGTAGATAGAGGCTTAAGAGAAGAACAAAGACATAGGCTTGAATCATAGCCACTGCTACTTCTAGAAGGGTTAGGAGAAATAGCAATACTGCGGTGAGAATCGCCACTGTAGGTATAAGGGGAAGTAAAACGAAAGCAGCGGTGGCAATGAGCTGAATTAAAAGGTGGCCAGCCGTGAGGTTTGCGGTTAACCGAACCCCAAGTGCAAGGGGGCGGATGAACAGGCTAATTGTTTCGATAATAATTAGGACAGGAATTAGGAGGGTAGGGGTGCCTTCTGGTAATAGATGTCCTAGGGCATGGGTGGGTTGGTTTCGCATACCAATAATAACTGTTGCAAGTCAGAGGGGGACGGCAAAGGCTATGTTAAGGGAGAGTTGTGTTGTAGGGGTAAAGGTATAGGGGAGGAGTCCCAGTATGTTTAAGGTAATGAGAAAGAGTATAAGGGAGGCGAGAAGAGTGGCTCATTTATGGCCCCCTAAGTTCAGGGGTTGAAAGATTTGTTGGGTAAAACGGTTAATAAACCATCCCTGGAGCGTGATGAGGCGATTGTTTAGTCAACGGGGGGTGGGCTTAGGATAGAGAATTCAGGGTAAGCTGAGTGCAATAGCAATTAGGGGAACTCCAAGGTATGTGGGGCTCATAAATTGGTCAAAAAAGCTTAATGTCATGGTCAGTTTCAGGGCTCTGCTTTAGGTTTTTCTGTGCTTTGAAGGGTGGGGTCATTTGGGAAAGTGTGTGCTAGGACTTTTGGGGGGATGATTGTTAGAAAAACTAATCAGGAGAAGACTAGAATGGCGAATCAAGGCGCGGGATTAAGTTGTGGCATTTCGCTAGGGGTGGGCGGGGGTCACCAGTCTTTAGCTTAAAAGGCTAACGCTATTCCCTATTTAGCTTCTTAGCGAAGCGTCTTCAAGTATTAAGGATGATCAGTTTTCAAAGTGTTCTAGTGGGACTACCTCTACTACAATAGGCATAAAGCTGTGATTAGCCCCACAAATTTCAGAGCATTGGCCGTAAAAGACCCCGGGGCGGGAGGCGATGAATGCTGTTTGGTTTAGGCGGCCTGGGACGGCGTCTATTTTTACTCCGAGACTTGGAACGGTTCAGGCGTGGAGCACATCTTCAGCAGAAATTAGGATTCGAATGGGAGATTCAACTGGAACTACTATTCGGTGGTCTGCCTCCAGAAGACGAAATTGGCCGGGGGCGAGGTCTTGTGTAGGGATTATATACGAGTCGAAGCCGAGGTCTTCATAATCAGTATATTCGTAACTTCAGTATCATTGGTGGCCTATAGCTTTAATTGTAAGATGTGGGTCATTGATCTCGTCTATAAGGTAGAGAATGCGTAAGGAGGGGAGGGCAATAAGAATTAGAATAATAGCTGGGAGGAGGGTTCAAATAATTTCGATTTCTTGAGAGTCTAGAATAAACTTGTTAGTTAGCTTGGTTGTTACTATGGCCACAATAATATAAAGCACGAGGGTGCTAATTAGGAAGACAATTATTAAGGCGTGGTCGTGGAAGTGAAGAAGTTCTTCTATTACAGGGGAAGCTGCATCTTGAAAACCTAGTTGAGAGGGATGTGCCATTATTGCAAGACACGCGGGGTTTTAACCCGCAATTTTGCCTTGACAAGGCAATGTGATAGTCAACTTTACTAGTGTCTTATGAAGAAAGTGACAGAGTGGTTATGTGACTGGCTTGAAACCAGTACATGGGGGTTCAATTCCTCCCTTTCTCGTTAGTGAGGGTTTGAGGGGGTGGCAGCGGGGTTTTTGTAGTCTAATCAAGCCTGTTGGACTTGAACAAAGGCTGGTTCTTCGAAGGTGTGGTAAGGAGGAGGGCAGCCGTGAAGTCATTCTACGTTTGTTGCTGTGAGTTCCACTGACAATACTTCTCGTTTAGCGGCGAATGCTTCTCAAATAATAAACAGAAACATAATTACTGCGACTAGGGAAACCATTGAGCCAATTGAAGAGACTGAGTTTCAAAGAGCGTAGGCGTCTGGGTAGTCGGAGTATCGGCGAGGCATACCAGCTAGGCCCAGGAAATGTTGTGGGAAGAAAGTAAGGTTTACACCAGCAAATATAACCCCGAAGTGAATTTTAGTTCAGGTGTTGTGCAGTGTGTACCCTGAGAATAGGGGAAATCAGTGGACGAAGCCAGCAACGATGGCGAATACGGCTCCTATTGAGAGAACATAGTGGAAATGGGCAACAACATAGTATGTGTCGTGAAGCATAATATCTAGGGATGAGTTGGCTAGGACGATTCCGGTTAGTCCCCCCACTGTAAACAGGAAAATGAAGCCTAGTGCCCATAAGAGGGGGGTTTCTCATTTAATTGAACCTCCATGCAGAGTGGCTAATCAGCTGAAGACTTTTACTCCGGTTGGGATAGCAATAATTATTGTGGCGGAAGTAAAGTAAGCTCGTGTGTCTACGTCCATCCCTACAGTAAACATGTGGTGGGCCCACACAATAAACCCCAGGAGGCCAATGGCCATTATGGCTCAGACCATGCCCATATATCCAAAGGGTTCTTTTTTGCCTGCATAATACGCAACAATATGTGAGATTATACCAAATCCGGGAAGAATTAGAATATAAACTTCCGGGTGGCCAAAGAATCAGAACAGATGTTGGTAAAGGATGGGGTCTCCGCCTCCGGCCGGGTCAAAGAAGGTTGTGTTGAGGTTTCGGTCCGTAAGAAGTATTGTGATGCCGGCGGCAAGAACGGGAAGGGATAGTAGAAGCAATACGGCAGTAATTAGGACAGATCACACAAAGAGAGGTGTTTGATACTGAGAAATGGCAGGGGGTTTTATGTTAATAATTGTTGTAATAAAATTAATTGCACCAAGAATAGAGGACACCCCGGCTAGGTGGAGGGAGAAGATAGTTAAGTCGACAGAAGGTCCTGCGTGGGCGAGATTGCCTGAAAGCGGAGGGTAGACAGTTCAGCCTGTACCGGCCCCTGCTTCAACTCCGGAGGAGGCAAGGAGAAGAAGAAATGAGGGGGGAAGGAGTCAGAAGCTCATGTTGTTTATTCGAGGAAAGGCTATGTCGGGCGCACCAATCATAAGGGGTACTAGTCAGTTTCCAAAGCCTCCGATCATAATTGGTATTACTATAAAGAAAATTATTACGAAAGCATGTGCTGTAACAATTACATTATAAATCTGGTCGTCTCCGAGGAGAGCGCCGGGCTGGCTTAATTCTGCCCGAATTAGGAGGCTAAGTGCGGTTCCTACTATTCCGGCCCAAGCACCAAATACTAGATAAAGGGTGCCGATGTCTTTGTGATTAGTTGAGAAGAATCAACGTGTGATTGCCACAGGTAAGATGGCTGAGTGTCAAGCGGTGGATTGTAGCCCCATGCACAGAGGCTAAAATCCTCTTCTTATCAAGCCTTGAGGTGTATACATGTCGGATTGCAAATCCGAAGTAGTAGGTTAGACCCTGCCGGGGCTTTCCCCCGCCCTTTTAGAGGCGGGCGGGGGAAAGGTTAGACAGATGCTTGTTGGTTTAAGCGCTTAGCTGTTAACTAAGAGTTTGTAGGATCGAGGCCTTCCTGTCTAGTAAGGCTTTAGCTTAATTAAAGTGTCTGTTTTGCATACAGAAGATGTGGGTTAGTGTCCTGCAAGTTTTAAGCAGGGGCTGGGAGATTTTCACTCCCGCTTAGGGCTTTGAAGGCCCTTGGTCTGGGTACTATCCTAAGCCCCTTAGGGGGTTAATAAGGCCGAGATGGCAGGGGTGAGAGGGAGGAGGCAAATTGTTATTGCAGTTGAAGTGGCGAGGGGGTATGTTAGTTGAGTGGAAGGGAAACGTCAGGGGGTGGTGCCTGTGAGGTTATTAGGGGAAATAGTAAGGGATATTGCGTAAGAGAGGCGGAGATAAAAGTATAGGCTAAGAAGGGCTGAAAGGGCTGCGAGGGTTGCGGTGAGGGCGAGCCCTTGTTTAGTCAGTTCTTGCAGGATGAGTCATTTTGGTATAAAGCCCGTAAGAGGGGGGAGGCCCCCCAGGGAAAGGAGAATGAGGGGTGCAAGAGCTGTTAGGGCGGGGGCTTTCGTTCAGGATGTGGCAAGGGTATTAATGTTTGTAGCTTTGTTGAGTTTAAATACGAGGAATGTTGAGAATGTTATAACGAAGTAGGTTAGAAGGGTGAGGAGTGTAAGGGAAGGGGAAAATTGTAGTACAAGAATTATTCAACCCAGATGAGCGATTGACGAGTATGCAAGAATCTTACGGAGTTGTGTCTGGTTTAACCCGCCCCAGCCCCCAACAAGGGCGGAAGTAAGGCCTAAGATAACAAGGAGTGTTGAGTTTGAGGGTTGAATCTGAAGAATTAGGGCAAAGGGGGCAAGTTTTTGTCAGGTTGAAAGGATTAAGCCTGTGGTAAGATCCAGCCCCTGTAAAACTTCGGGGAGTCAAGCATGAAGAGGGGCTAGGCCAATTTTTAGGGCAAGAGCAAGGGAAATTATAGTGCTCGGGAGGGGGTGCGTAATTTGTTGAATTTCTCATTGGCCTGTTAGTCAAGCGTTAGTGACGCTCGCAAATAGGAGGGTGGCTGCAGCAGCAGCTTGAGTTAAAAAATATTTAGTTGTAGCTTCGATTGCGCGGGGGTGGTGGTGTTGGGCTATTAGGGGAATAATGGCTAGTGTATTTATTTCAAGGCCTATTCAGGCGAGTAGTCAGTGGGAGCTAGCAAATGTAATAGTGGTGCCAAGGCCTAAGCCAAAGAGAAGAATGGCTAAGATGTAAGGATTCATTAGTGAAGGAAGGAGTTTAACCAACATGTTTGGGGTATGGGCCCAAAAGCTTATTTAGCTGACTTTACTAGGAAGTGGTGTAGTGGAAGCACTAAGAGTTTTGATCTCTTCAGGTAGGGTTCGAGCCCCTTCTTTCTAAGGAGCTGGAGGGAATTTAACCCTCATGATTCACTCTATCAAAGTGGCCCTTTATTTCAGGCACAGCTCCGGTCTATAGCTGCGGGGGCAGCCCTACTAGCGCAATTGGAAGGGAGAGGTGTCAAATAACCAGGGCAAGGGTTAGGGGTAAGAAATTTTTTCAGATTAGGTGTATGAGTTGGTCATAACGAAATCGGGGGTAGGAGGCACGAACTCATAGGAAGAGGACGGAGAGAAGAGTGGCTTTTACTATAAGGTTTGTTGTTGTGATTTCAGGGGCTATGTGTAAGACGGAGGCGCCTAGAAACAGGGTTGCAGAGAGAGTATTTATCAGAAGAATATTGGCGTATTCAGCGAGGAAAAAGAGGGCGAAAGGGCCCCCTGCATATTCTACGTTGAAGCCAGAGACTAGTTCGGACTCACCTTCTGTAAGATCAAAAGGGGCCCGGTTTGTTTCTGCAAGGGTGGAAATGTACCATATAGCGGCTAGCGGTCAGGCGGGGAGAATGAGTCACACACTTTCTTGGGCGACGCTAAATGTTTGTAGGGTAAAGCCCCCAGTAAAAATAATAGCATTTAGAAGAATTAGTCCTAGGCTGACTTCGTAGGAGATTGTTTGTGCGACGGCTCGGAGGGCTCCGATTAAGGCGTATTTTGAATTGGAGGCTCATCCTGAGCCGAGAATAGAATAGACTGCGAGGCTAGAGAGGGCCAGGAGAAAAAGGATACCAAGGTTGAGGTCTGCTATAGGGAAGGGAAGGGGCATGGGCGTTCATAGGGTAAGTGCCAGAGTGAGGGCTAGCATAGGGGTTAGAAGAAAAAGGATGGGGGAGGAGGTGGAGGGTCGAACGGGTTCTTTTAAAAAAAGTTTTAGGCCGTCTGCAATTGGTTGGAGAAGGCCGTAGGGGCCTACAACGTTTGGGCCTTTTCGTAGTTGTATGTAGCCGAGAACTTTTCGTTCGACGAGGGTAAGAAGGGCAACGGCTAAAAGAACAAAGATGATAAGGACGAGGGGGTTGAGGATGGAGGTGACTAGTGTTGAAAGCATAGTTAAAGGGAGGGTTTGAACCTCCGTGGAAAGGGCTTAGGTCTTTTGCAATGTCCGGGCTCTGCCACTTTAACAAGCCATTTTCTATGGCCAGGGGGCACGCCCTTTTATCTATTTTAGTTGATTTCAATAGATAAGGGGGAGGCATATTGAGAACAGGGGCCTCTTCTTTTCGGTCCTTTCGTACTGGAAAAGATCGTGACATAGATAGAAACTGACCTGGATTACTCCGGTCTGAACTCAGATCACGTAGGACTTTAATCGTTGAACAAACGAACCCTTAATAGCGGCTGCACCATTAGGATGTCCTGATCCAACATCGAGGTCGTAAACCCTCTTGTCGATATGGGCTCTAAAAGAGGATTGCGCTGTTATCCCTAGGGTAACTCGGTCCGTTGATCGGCTATGTGCCGGATCTTATTGGTCAGAAGTTCTGTTACTTGGAGTTGTAACTCTGGGTTGTAGGGGTGATGTGCTCCCGGTCCACGTGGGGGTTTTTTGTTTCCCCGCGGTCGCCCCAACCAAAGACATTAGAACAGGGGTCAATTAGTTTTATCCTTTGTCTAGGGGATGCTTAACATGGGCTGTTCTGGTGTCTAAAGCTCCATAGGGTCTTCTCGTCTTATGTTAGTATCCCCGCTTCTGCACGGGGAGATCAATTTTATTGACTGGAAAAAGGAGACAGTCAAGCCCTCGTTATGCCATTCATACAGGTCTTCATTTAAAAGACAAGTGATTGCGCTACCTTTGCACGGTCAAAATACCGCGGCCGTTAAACTTATAGTCACAGGGCAGGCGGGACCTCTTATATCTAGGGTTCAAGAGGCGATGTTTTTGGTAAACAGGCGAGGCTTGTGTTTGCCGAGTTCCTTCTTTTTCTTTTAGTCTTTCCCGGTCTGCACACCAGTGTGGGGTTAACGGTAAGAAACTAGGGGTTTTTCTAGTTGTTTATTTTTTGCCTAGGGCCCTCTTTGTTTTGGGGCCGTTAATGGTCGGTGAAGGGTTCGTTCCGAATTACACTTGTGCGGGGAGAGGAATTTTCTCTTATTACTCATATTAGCATGAACACTTCCATAGAATTATGGAATGGCCTGATAGGTTTAGGGGGGTGAAATTGTATTATCTTTATTAGAAGGCTGATTAGGTAATGTTCGAGCTTTAACGCTTTCTGGATAGGTGGCTGCTTTTAGGCCCACTAGAACATTAAACCTTTAAGTTGTTATGATTTTTACCCTCCTTGGAAAGTTGTATCTTGTTTCAAAGGGGCTGTACCCCCTTTGACTAACTCCTTTAATTTCTTTTGTTCGGTGGGAAGGTCTTAGACCAAGTGGAATGAAGAATTTAAAGGGCTGAACTTTTATTCAGTTCGCAGGCAACCAGCTATAACTAGGCTCGGTAGGTCTATCACCTCTACTCGAAGTTCTTCCCACTCTTTTGCCACAGAGACGGGGTGGTCCTATAAATTAGACTGCCTTGGAGTAGCTCGCTTAGTTTCGGGGTAACAAACTATAGTGCTTTTTGCTTGAGGTTTTCTGGCTAAATCATGATGCAAAAGGTACGAGGGCCCATCTCTGCTTTTTAGTGCTTTACTGAATTGTTTCATTACTCTTTCAGCTTTCCCTTACGGTACTTTCTCTGTCGCTCTTGGGTCCTTTTTCGTCGCCCGTACTTAGGTGGAAAAATGGTTTGTTATCAGTAGGGTGGTGTATTTGGGGGTATAAATAGGGTAGGTTTGGGGTTTATGGGGGGGCTAGCTGTTGGGCGTCAGGGTGACCCGGTTTGCACGGGGGACTTCTCAGTGTAAGGGAGATGCTTTTCTAGCTTAGCTACACTCTGCTTTTTCCAAGTGCACCTTCCGGTACACTTACCATGTTACGACTTGCCTCCCCTTTACCGGTAAAATATATTACTTATAGGATGTTGTTGGCTTGGGGAGAGTGACGGGCGGTGTGTGCGCGCTTCAGGGCCGATTTCAGCGGAACACTCTATTTTCTGCTTACTGCTAAATCCTCCTTCTAATGTGCATTTCATTACATTGTTCGTATTTCCTATGGTAGGGAATGTAGCCCATTTCTTCCCCTCTCATATGCTACACCTCGACCTGGCGTTTTGAGTTATGTTAGTTTTGCTTACTGTAATCCCTTCATAGGGTAAGCTGACGACGGCGGTATATAGACGGGAAGGACAAGAGAGGGTGAGGTTTAACGGGGGTTATCGGTTCTAGAACAGGCTCCTCTAGGTGGATCTAAAGCACCGCCAAGTCCTTTGGGTTTTAAGCTAGTGCTCGTAGTACCCGGGCGGATAGTGGATGTAAGGGACTATCAAGGTTTAGGGCTGGGCATAGTGGGGTATCTAATCCCAGTTTGTTTCGCAGCTCTCGTGGGGTCGGGAATATAAAGCCACTTTCGTAGGGGGGCTTCTTGCTCTCGGGTACGTATAACAGTTCTGAGGGCATTCGGCTTTAATTTAAGGTCTTCCTAACCACTCTTTACGCCGATGTCTGTCAGCTTGAGCCTCTCGTATAACCGCGGTGGCTGGCACGAGTTTTACCGGCTCTCTTGGCTTTAACTAAGTCAAGTTTTCACTTATGGCTTAATGTCTATCACTGCTGAACTCCCTTGAGGGTGTGGCTAAGCAAGGTGTCATGGGCTGCGGGGGTGTGCCTGATACCAGCTCCTTGTTTTCGGGCAGAAAACTGTGGGCATTCTCACAGGGGGGCGGAGACTTGCATGTGTAAATTCAGCCAAAGTTGACAGTAAAGTCAGGACCAAGCCTTTGTGCTCACGGGACCTTTCTAGGGTCCGTCTTAACATCTTCAGTGTTATGCTTTAGTTAAGCTACGCTAGC